CATTCTACTGTGCCCCGGAGACACGGTCGAAGCACGCCCGCCCACTTCTTTCACGACATGCTCTGGTCCCGGGTGTCTTCCTGTGGTCTTCTAGCGTTAGAAGAAGTCGTGTCCGTCCCGGACATCTGCAACGTCCTCCCATTATATAAATATGGGAGAAACGGAAGGAAAAGCCCCATTCCATTAGGGCCCATTCGGTGACTTTCGCGGTCGCCCTCACTGAACCGACTTGGATCTGAACTACGATTCAGATCAAGTCTTACCGAAATCGGATTTCCTTTTCGTGCCATATGCGCTTAGACTTTACTTTTTCCCCTTTTTTCTTCCCGGTCCAATATTTGTTCTCGAAGGTCTTCGTTTCCGTGTAGAAGCAAACTCTCCAAATTTATGACCAACCTTTCCTTCAGTGATCTTACAACGAACAGGAGTTTTTCCATTGTAAATTCGTACGGAGCAATCAACGAATTCCGGCGAAATAGAAGATCTACGTGACCAAATTTTCCTGTTCAAAAGAAGATCTCTTTTCTTCTTCATTCTCAACAGGAATGCATCAACAAAACTGCCCTTCCATATAGATCGTCGTGGCATGAACTAATTTCTGCGTTTCCCCACCCCTGCCCGAAATCCTGCTTTGGTGGGCTTCCCCCAAGGTGACACCGAAGGTCTACCTCCTTTCGTGCGCCCCTCACCTCCTCCATGAGGATGATCCACTGGATTCATTGCAACACCACGAACAATGGGGCGTCTGCCTAACCACCGGCTTTGTCCAGCTTTTCTAAGCTTACGTGCACCATGGTTGGGATTGGAAACTATACCAATAGTAGCTCGGCATCGGGAATCAATGAGTTTTTCAACACCCGAAGGTAGCCGCACAAGACATTGTGGTGCTGGTTCCTTCATTATTTTAGCAAAAGTTCCTGCGGCTCGAGCCAGCTTTGCGCCTTGACCTGGATTACATTCAATATCATGTACCCATGTTCCTATACGTATATCGGCTAATGGTATGCAATTTCCTATTTGAGAATTTCTATCAAGTATCTCGTATCTAGTTGCAGGGGGGCGTGGCCAAGAAGCAGCCAGCTGACTGCCCCCTTCCACCTGGCCTTTATTCGCTACAAGGTCTTGGTATGTATGGGCATTCTGGGCAGGTAGCAAGAAGCCGCTGGTCGAAGGTTTGGACCAATCGCAATTCATCACCACCTTGCCCGCTTCCAATTGATGACTGGCTATTATATAAGTGTTGACCTAAGCCCCTGTGCTGGGGCTCGGCTCCCGAACCGTACGTGAGCTGCCTCGTACGGCTCTTCCTAAGAACTTGAAGCCCCCTCTCTCTAAATATATATTCTAAATCAATTCATTTACAAGACAAAAAGACTTAAAAAAAAGCCTTAGCCCTACTATTCAACGGGGCTATTAGAGAAGCAGCTTCGTTCCTTGACTTCTTTGCTCAGTCAAGCTTCCTTGTTCCTTAGTGTAGTCTCGGTCCATAGTTTAAGACTCCGTTCCTTAGTCTATATCCACAGCTGACGTGACTCCGTACCGACGCCTTTCCCTTTGTAGACGGCTAAGTGACTCTGTAACCTTAGCTTTTCCCCTTTGTAGAACAGCTAAGCCAGTTCCTTAGTTGAACTCTTTCACTTACCTTCAACCAACTCAGCTATTTAATAACCAAAATCTCACTTTCTTCGACGAAGTTCTTCCATAACCTTAGCCTCGGCTCGGCTAAGTGACTTCGTAACCTTAACGTACTTATTTTCGTACTTTCTCAGGTCTAACCTTCGCCGGGCTTTCGTCCCTTCGCCTATAGGCGGCGGCTTGGCTTCGCTATCGCTCATGACTTGGTATAGAGATCTATCCGTGTAGTCGTCGGCCTTACCACCAGAACGCCTCCTTCTTGTAGTCGGCATTCCCCATAATGCCTATTCTATAGTGGTCGGCCTTTCGAATGCCTCCTTCCTTACTTTTCAGATAAGCCCTTTATGACTATAAAGGACAGGGGTTCACCTTTGGAAACTTAGCTACTTAAGTACTACTCAATACTCAAGTAAAGGCGAACGGCATTCTGTTGTACAGCTACTTAATAGTACAACAACTGTCGTACTACTAAAGTACCAAGGAAACCTTCGGTTCCCTTTGTTTGAATAAACGCCGCCTATTAGTTAGTTTACATTACAAAGTCAACCAAGCTCTTCAAAAACAAAAGTCACGACATGTTGTTTGTTGATATTTATTGAGGAGTTTGATGGAGTTTCGCTTACTGAATCCATAAACCTAGAAAGTCACCGTCACTGGTACTTTGACTCTATAGGTAGGTATCGGTGGGGCTTGCGTAATGTAGTTGTAGTTAAGGCTGCATTGAAGTAGCGCTTTTCTTTTTTGAAGATCTACTGAAGTACCAAAGGCGAACGGGGCTCCCAGGCCGGGACGTCTGGCAGAATGCTTGGCCTCCTGCGCTCGACACCCGAAGGGTGAGCTTCTGGCGGTTAGCTTCTAGTCTGTAGGCATTCTGGGCTGGAAGGAGGCAAGCAAATGAAGGGAGGCATTACGGGCCGACTACAAGACTACGACTACAAGAAGCAAAGCCCTTTACGTAATAGGGGACTTGACAAGTCGCTTATAGAATGCCGACTACTAAGTTCAGTAAGGGGGGAGGGAAGCGAAGCTTAGCGAGCTTTAGTTGGCCGACCACTACATAAGCCGCTGGCGGAGAAAGCTCTTCGAGCTTCCCTTCATTCGTTGCTAAGCCAAGGTCCCAGGTCTCCGAGTCAGCCCGCGCTTTTTCGAAGAATCCTGCACCCATGGGCATACGGCCTGGCAGGCCTTCCCTTTCCGCCGGAGCTTCATGGGCGTTGCCCCGTTCCCCAATCAGATGTTTGGATGTGAGCTATACTCCGCGAGGAGCCAAACGGGCGTATGGCCTTGCCATTTGACCTCTCTTCCCGTGTGACTAGGAATGCTCAGTGACAACCTCTCAATTGTCACCGCCTGGCCTCTCTTGCTACCACGGTAGCACCTAGTGTGGTCAGCACCAATCGTGTTCGGGCAACGAAGCTTACACTCATTCACATTGGTTCATCCTGCTATGCCCCGGGCCTTTTGCTCTTCTAACGTAAAAGGTGGCCGGCCATTCGTCAAGGCCCAGGAATCCGCTGGACATCTCAGCGGCGGGATTGGATACCCGCATCCGATCGAAGTTCCATTTGAGTGCCCCCCTAAGAAAAAGGGGAGCTGTTTCTAGGTGGGTCGCTTCGCTAAAGACATTGCTTAGGACCAACGGGTCACACGACAGGTGCACGATCGACTTTGCACGCTCCATCCTTCGGCCCTTCGCCTATCGGCTTGGCAGGCAAGCTACCTTTCTCCGTCTTCGGCTTCGATTCGTTATGCTCAGCAGCTCCAACAAGCCCTAAAGTCTCTTGCCGCCTAAAACTCTGCCAAGAAAGCGCTGCTTTACGTTTGATCCTATGTGCCCAGAGAATGCTATGCGTTCTCCACTTTCGGACCTCGCAAAGAGAGAACGTGTTTTTTCCTCTGAGTTTCTCTCTCATTCGCGGAGCGAAGAAAGCGGGCTTTGCCCCAGCTACCGCTATCCTTGGGAAACAAAAAGAGCTACCGAAGGAAAGGGATGCAGTCTCTCCCTTGGCCTTTGGAGAGGAGAGGGCAGAGAAGAAAACGTCCTTCGCGCAAGTTTTTTTGCTTCCTGCGCTGGCTTGGCTCTTCGACCAAGGAGAAGGGGGCATTCTGGTAGGAAGGCCGACCACTACATAAGCCGCCATCAGTCCAGGAGAGAAGCAAGCTACCTTTCTTTGATCTACCTTCCCGGGCAGGGAAGAGAACGAAAATAGGCTGCGGATGGTGGCCGTGGTAGGTTCGAGGATCTTACGCGGCGGAGCGAACTCTTCTATCGTGTTGCATTTCCTCTGGCGGCGTAGCTGCACCCCCTCGATCCATCGTACTGGAGCGATCCGAGAAGAACGATTAGGGTCATATTCTATCCTTTCTACAATGCCCATAGACGAAGTGCTTCGTTTCAGATCAATTCTTCGCTGCAATCGCTTCGATCCACCCCCTCGGTGAAAAACCGTAATACGCCCTGAGGAATTCCTCCCTGCGGACTTCCCTGTACTCAAAGTGAATTGTCTAAGTGCTCTACCCTGTAGGCTTTGTCTCATTGTGTATCTCGTAATCATTCGATTCCATCCGAATTAGCTCCTCCTCCTCCTCCTCCTTCTCCTCCAAGATCGTCGTTGGTCCTTCGTTCGTAGTGGTAATTGTATAGTGATAAAGCTCACCCCTGCCGGCGGGACGAGAAAGCCCTCTTTTACATCACATGAATTGAAATGCTACAACCAATTGTTGTTCTTTTGACGATGAACCACTCCGGTACAGACTATACGGAGTCAATTTTTAGAAAGTGAACAGTTAGTATCGTACTTCAAAGTCCTAACTGTGGCATGTGAAAACAGTCCTTCCCTTGGTTTTAAGCCTTTATTCTTAAGGTCCGTACAGCTCAGGAATGCTAATGTGAAACCCGAGCACATTATATACGAAATTTTTTCAAAACCAAACTTCCAACTCCATTCTCTATCCTCCGAATCAATCCCCCACTCAAACTAGCTGCCTTCTTGATCGACCGCTCTAGCCCTGCCAGCCCCTACTTTAATTCTAATGTCGACCCGGCCCCCTACTACTAATAAGTAAGGCCACTCCTCTGATAACCTCTTCCGCCTTCCCCTGCTCCCCAGTGACTCGATCGAGGGCTTCTTATTATTGATACAACTCCGGTCGATCAATCGAATCGCTAATGTATAACCTTTGAAACGCTTTCATTGGAACTTCCTTTCCCGATCAATAGGCTGGCTTTAGCCCAGGACGCTGCTGTTCTCTTTGATTTCACACCCTTTTTAGATAGATCTGGCTTACATAATTTCCTTTAGAGCTTACCTGCGGCCCTGGCTTTCTCTTTTAGAGCGTACGAACTGCAAAAGAAAGTCTCTATCTCCAACGAAGAGGGAGGGGAACTCTTTGCCTAAACTACTTACCCGATAGAGCCTATCCCGCTAGAGCCGATACCGAAAGAGAGAAGGGAACCGCTTACACCGCTGACTACAAAAAGGCCAAAAGGAAAGAGGGTCTCATCTCTCTATTCGGTATGGCCGCTTGCCCGGAAGAAAAGATTTCATGTCCATAGTTGCCTTCCTGAAGTTAACAGTAGGAAGCCAACTTCAAAGAGCTTGGTTTTCAACTAAAACTTATTTTCTGGCCGTAACTTCACTAACGGTTTAGTTTATCTGTACCGCTTTCATAACTTCAAAGGAGTGAAAGCCCAGAAGAACGAGTGGACCATAGAGTGTAGCTTGACTTAAAAGCAAGCGAAACAGGACAGGGAATTTATCTCTCCCCTTTTCAGTATAGGTCACCGCACTAAAAGCTTAAATGGTTTCCTTTCCTTTAGGCGTCAAAGGAGTTGTATTGATAGGCGACTCCCTGACGAGTAGTTCTTTGCTTGCGACCGCCCTCCCACGGAACAAGAAGACTTTTTCTACGACGAGACCAAAGCCGCTAGCCACTCTGTTTGAAACTTGAACAGAGTCCCGGTACTCACCAACGGAACAAGAACGATTATGTGATCCGCCTGCTTGAACTTCACTTACAGCTGGAACTCCAAGGTTGGTTTCATTAGCTGACTAAAAAGAAAGGGATGATCACTTATCCACTTGAAAGACTAACTTCTTTTATCCCCTTGACTCCACAGGGCCTTCGGAACTTCCACTTCGACTTGACAGCCAAAGGAACGCCGCCCTAAAGCTGGAACGGTACTAGCGAAAGTACTTTTTTTTCTACGACGACTAGCTTACTATCCGCTTGAAGACTGAAAGCCTGGACCGAGTGCTTCCCTCACGAGTGCGAGCGAAACCGCCCAAAAGCCAACTATCCCTAGAGCTGGCTTGACTTCCTACTTCCGAACCGTACGCTTTTAGTTCCTTCTTGCGCCTAGAAGTCAACCGTGCTTTCCGGAAAGACGGAACTAGAAGGATTTAGTTTCTTGATCCTTTCCCGACTTAAACCTTCACTTACGGAACTGTCCTTACTTGACTTCACTTTCTCTCTGCGATACCCAAGCGCCTTTACAGGAACTGGAAGGTTGGATATTCTCTTCGGCGACCAAGAACAGAACGGAAAGCCATTAGTAGTTAGTTGCCTAAAGCCCGAAAGATAGAAAGATTATCTGCAACACTAGCCCTTCCGCCTAAACCGCCCAAGAACAGAAAGAAAAACTATCTGATCTACATCCCTTGAAATAATAATTGTAACCGATGGAACGAAAGACAAAGATGTCTAAGCCTATAACGAAAAGCCCTGACTTCACGCATCGCAAGAAGCAGTTTATTCTACAACCCTCGGAGCCGGATCGCAAACAAAAGCCGGAACTGTTGATCGACTACCCGTGACGGAACGGAATTCAATCTAAAGTAGGGACTTTTTCGGGTCCTCACACTCCTCGTACTGACCTCTGGCTCGATTTCCTCGAGCTGAAGCTTTCTCCTCGGGGTACCGGTGTGGTACCTGCCAAAGAGCATTCGAAGACCTCAAGCAAGCCGTGACAAAAGACCCGGCGACTCCCAGACCACACCAAACCTTTGAAGTCCACAGTGACGCTTCAGACTTTGCTATCGGTGGGGTATTGGTGCAAGAGGGACACCCCTTAGCATATGAGAGTAGAAAGCTTAATGAAAGAGAGAAGCGTTAAACAGTCCAAGAGAAGGGCTTTAGTGCATTGTTTGCGAACATGGAGGCTGCCCTCTCACTACAAGCCGGAACCTTCAAAGTATTGGGTATAAGTTCGTGGTCAAGACAGAACACATAGCGACGAGTGCCCAAAAGAAGCTCTCACCAGCTGGCAAGACAAACTTGCCGAGTTTTACATGGTGCTTGAGTACAAAAGCCTGGCCTTCTCAATAATGCCAACCAGGTTGCAGATGCGTTAAGTAAGTCGAAAGGCGGAATTTGCAGCATTCAAGCGCCGCTACGAGTAGGGCCTTGCGCGATCGCATACGAGAGGGGTTGGAGAAGGACCCCCACGCAAAGAGCTTCATGCACCTGGCCAAGGAGGGCAAGACTCGGCGATTCTGGATCAAAGATGGACTTTAGTTCGCAAAAGGAAATCTAATGGTTGTGCCGGACTGAAGGAAGGAGTTTAATGACACAATGACTACTACAGGGGGCGGGCCATCCGGGGATGCACTGCACCCAAGCCCTGTTAGAACGGAGGTCTTACTGGCCAAAAATGAGAGATGATGTGGATGAATATGTGAGCACCTGTGTGGTGTGTCAGCAAGATAAGGTGGCGCGGGCCAAACCAATAGGATTGCTGGAACCGTTGCCCGTGCCTATTTTAAGTCAGGTTCCGTTCCGTCAGGGAGAGCTTGTCGATGGATTGAATCTCAAGCTTGCCAAAGGTGGGGGAGTTTGGATCCATCCTAGTTGTGGTAGACATATTTTCAAAGTATGCCTAATTCATCCCAGCCCCTCAGAATTGTACGGCTGAAGAAGTGGCTCACTTATTCATCAAACACGTTGTGAAGTCTTTTTGAATTCCACGCACAATCGTAAGCGATCGAGATCCATTGTAGACTCGTGACGCAACACGACTTAACGACTATCTTCCTTGAACTTGGCAGAATGTTGTTTAGGAACTACTCGCTGAATCACTGGATCACTGTGCCAATGAGACAGCCTTTCGTGAGCTACTGGTTTTGGGAATTAGGCTGTTGTCACTGCGGGTTCACTCACTACTTACCACGAGAAAAAAGAGATGTCTTTCTGTTGGTTGAACCAATCGTCATGTGTTCTTATGGGGGCCGCGCTCGATGCATTAGTTTCCCCAGCAATAGTTAAGCTTACGCTGCTAGCTTTAGGTATTAGATCGGGAAGTCCCAGATGCCAACTGATTCCCACCCAGTTGACTCCGTGTGGTTCTCCGATCCAGGCATGCCACAAAAAGGGTATGCAGCTTCTCCGGATAAGTAAAAAGAAAAGAGGAAATTTCCTTATCTTGTATTATCATATAAAGAGTTCCGTACCAGAACTCGAACCATACCTCTCGAATAAGGAAGTCTTCCACAGGACACCCATATTCAGTCTTACCATGAGCAGATTGTATCCATTAGGCAAAGATGGGTTCAATCAAGATTTTTTTATCCGGAGTACCAAAAGCGAGCATGACGTCGTTATGAACATAAAGTCCCAAGGTATGGAACCCCGAAAGAGGCTGGCCCAACTTAAATGGGATTTGATAGCTTCTTTATGGTCTAACATTCTTGATGCATAAACTGAACCGGGTAAGCAAGCACGAAAATCAAAGCTTCTATAAAGACGGATACGCCCAATACATCGAGACTCATTGCCCATGGATAAAGACCGTTTCGACATCAAAAACAACAAAAACGAAAGCAGTAATAGCGGATTCCAAATTTTAACCAACCAAGCATCCCCATTGGTTCTATACCCGATTCATAACTAGAGCATGCAGCCAATAATGGAGACAGATATATAGAAAGTGTGCAGTGAGGGATCTTTTAGCCAGTCTTTCACTTCTGCCCCGGAACTCCCATGCCTTTCTTGGTCGGACCAACCCAACCGGCGATTTCCGACAAGTCTTTCTTCATTTTTAGAGCAAGAACAAGTCTCTCTCTTTTTTCTTTCGGGAGCAGAGCAGTCCAAGAATGAACCAAACCAAATGATTGTTCTAGAATGGCTATTCCTCACAATCGCTCCTTGTGATGCTGCGGAACCATGGCAATTAGGATCTCAAGACGCAGCAACACCTATGATGCAAGGAATAATGGACTTACATCACGATATTTTTTTCTTCCTCATTCTTATTTTGGTTTTCGTATCATGGATGTTGGTTCGCGCTTTATGGCATTTCCACTATAAAACTAATCCAATCCCGCAAAGGATTGTTCATGGAACTACTATCGAGATTCTTCGGACCATATTTCCTAGTATCATCCCGATGTTCATTGCTATACCATCATTTGCTCTGTTATACTCAATGGACGAGGTAGTAGTAGATCCAGCCATTACTATCAAAGCTATTGGACATCAATGGTATCGGAGTGCGCCTCTTCACGAGGGTGATTTAAGTGCAACGAAATGTACCGGTGGTTCGCGAAGCATCTGGCTTACCGGTAATCTCCCATTCCCGTCGTCGAGAGACTCTAATAACTATAGCATGCCAGAAACGGGGAGTTGAGGTGGTTAGACCTATACCCCGAAATGCTCCCAGCATAGGAGCCTATGGTTCCATTCTTGTTGTTGCTGGAGGTACACATCCCTCTTCTCGGTGTGGAGCGATATACGAGAAATAGATGCTCAGCCTGCAATGTCCGATAACGGCGCTGAAGTAGTGAATCTATCGGCACCACAGCAGTGGCATACAACTTTGGACCTAACGGCCGGCCCCGTAACCTTTCGGAATGGGGGATCCCCGTTGGCAACAACCACGGTAGTAGTTGCGGAACTACTGGGCCGGGAGAGGACAACCTGTTGTTCCTGCTCCTCTTTCTTCGCTTCGGGGACGGAGGTCCTACGGTAGGTAACAGCAGGCACAAGCACCTTGACCGAAGGGGACCAGCGCTTCTACTCCTCCACCGAGGAGCCGTTCGCAGCGAGAAGCAAGGGATGTCGTGAACGGTGGGAGGTCACAGAGAATTTACCTATTTATAGAGTTATCCTATGATCGATATAGGATATAGACTCTCTCTTTCCTTATTCTGATTCTAAAAAAATCTTTCTTGAAAAAGAAAAAGAAGAGTACTTAGCTAGCTAGCTACAACTAGCAGCCCCATTCATACAAGTACCAGAACAACCTTTAGCACTTCGGCCCCCTGGGGGGCCCCTACAACTGGCTCCCCTATTTTCCAACAAGTTGCTGGCTAGCGCGAGCTACTAGCGCGCGTAGGCTTTCTCTGATAGGCTCGCTTCGCTCTTGTTG